AATCTAATTGAGGAATTGCAAAGTCGAACAAAAGCTCTAGAAAAAGGACTTCTTATTTCAGATATACTCGATAAAAGGACGAGACTTATTTATTCCACCAAAAAGGTCAAAAAGATCGACCCTTTAGTAAAGGAAGCATTAAAAAACCTAATCGGAGAGGAAAAGGTAGGCATATATTTGCGCGACAAATATGATCCTTTTTTAGCCGGACCAGCTCGAGGACGTGTGAAAGACTTGCTAAATAAAGACAAACTCAACACTAATGTTTTTGTTCCTTTTCGATTAACAAATAAAAGAAGAAAAAGAAAGAAAAAGATGATTCGCGAATCGATCATTCAAATCCAATCCAGGAATTGGGCACATGATGCAATCGTGGAACAAAAAAGAAAACATCTTTCTTATGGAATAATCGTACTCAAGAATCAAATAGAACGAATCACAAAAGAGACGAAAGAGATAGTTCTAGCTTGTGATGATAAAAGATAAGAATCAAAGAAAGATATTTGGAAGATATTCCTAAGAAAAAATATACGAGCAATACGTAAATCACCTTATTTTATGAAATTGTTCATTGAACAAATATACATAAAATTTGGTCAATATATGATTAAGGTTTCCAAGAACAAGAAGAGCAGCAATTCACAACTTGTGATTTTTATTGACCAAATGATCAATAAATCAATGAACTTTTTTGACACGATAAGATTTTACACGCGAAGAAAGCGTTTTGATTTTGACTTATCTTCCTTGTCCTAAGCATATGTTTTTTACAAATTATCACAAAGCCCATTACTTAACAAGTATCCCGGGAGACCTCTACTTCAATATAATATCACGAGACCGATCCATTTAGTAAGGGTAAAATCCAGAATTATTGTAGGAGACGAGGAATATTTGCTTGGAAATCTGGGCGTACTAAAATTCCTAAGTTTAGAACAATTGCATGGAAAACCTGGTTAAAGAGTCATTATCAATACACATTCTTCTCTCGGACCAAATGGTCCCGATTAATGGCGCAAAAATGGCGAAAGAAAATCAAGCAACATTGTACGATGCAAAATAAAGACTCAATTCCATTGGACTCAGATAAAAAAAAGAATAATTTTTATATATTAAGAGGGCCCCCTTATCCGTCAAACAAGAATACGCACGCGGTATAGGACCCGAGGAACCGGTGAAAGTACCCCGTGCAAGAAGACTAAGCTTCAGAGAGATCGCAAGGCTCATCAAAAGGACCTATAAACTAACAAGCTATAGGCCGGGGTCTAACTATCGGCAGACTCTCTACTTTCAGATCGCCGAACAAAAAAAAACTTCTTTTTTTGGTTTTTGAAAGCAAGGAAGCCAATTTGTAATTGGATGGGAATGAATCCAGAAAGTAAGTGGATGAAAATGATTTCGATGGAAAAGCGTTCTAAAAAAGAGCGGTTGCGAAAATACGCTGCAAATAAAGCTAGAGATCCAAGGGAACCAGAAAGAGAAGCAAGACTCACTTGGGAGAAAATAAATCGAAAAGATTGGTCGAATTGGAGAAAAAGAAGTCAACGAGTAGCTAATACGCAGAAAGGGTATTCGCTAAGAAGGAGGATGGGGGAACAACGTGATTGGGGGGGGATGCGTTTCGGGAAAAGGGGGCGTTGGACGTTAAGGACTTGGTTTCTTTCTTCTTTACGCATCAGGGCACCTCTAGAAGAAAAAGAAAAAAAAATGTGAGGATTCAGACTAGAAAGAATTCCTCCGCGGGAATACTTTTCTAGAAATTCGAAAGGAAGGGTTCTTTATATGACAAGAGAGAAAATACTGAAAAGGTTAGAAAAGTTACAAAACGTTGATATTGACCGAGACGAAATATGGGAGAGAGTCAAAGTCAAAATAGTACCGACGGCGATGGCCGATCTAAGAAAAAATCGAAGTCGAAGTTTTCTGTTTCAATGGCAACGGGATTTTAAGGAAGAGAGGGTAGATGACGATCTCTGCATCTATTCTTTCTTAGCTAAACTGGTGGAAGATCCATCCAATTTGGTTATATCATGGACTCGAAAAACGGATCTGAATGTGACTGAAATGCACGATCTTCACAGGTATCATTTTTCACGATACCTAAAAGGTGGAATAGCAATTTTCGAACCATTTCCTATAAGAGAATGGTTTCCATATGATTACTTTGAGAAATGGATTCTATATCAAACTATAGCTATTGCATTAAAGAAGAAACAAACTAATAGAAGTAGAAGACGCGGAATGGTAGTGAATAGAGACAAAAATTCTTATGATTTTCTTGTTCCTGAAAATATTCTATCTATCTCCTAGACGCCGTAGAGAATTGAGAATTTTAATGTGTTTCAATTCTCGTACTCGTAATTGGAAAGTTACGGAAGGAGATCCATTATTTTGCAATGAAAACAACATAAAAAACTCTGGACAATTTCTAAATCAGGCCAAGCGTCTTAATACATATGCAAAAAAATTCATTAAATGCAAATTTTTTCTTTGGCCCAATTACCGATTGATTAGAAGATTTAGCTTGTATGAATCGCTATTGGTTTGATACGAATAATGACAGTCGTTTCAGTATGTTAAGGATACATCTGTATCCACAATTCATTTAGAGTTACTTAATAGCCTATTTCTTATACCATATCTCTATCCCGTGAAATTCTCCAGCCGAAAGGTGTATGCATATGCTGTGTTTCATTTTGCTAAATGATATCAATTAAATGGTGTATCAATTCAATAAATTGGATATAGCAATAAATAAATCAGCAAAATTCTTTTATTTTAGATAGAAAAAACCTTTTTTCTATCTAAAATAAAAGAATGTATTATCCCCTTCTATCCAAATCCAATTTGCATTGATAAAATAAATAAAAATTCAAGTAGTACATGAATAATTGCAAATTTTTGTGTGTACGAGATTAGAATAACTTAAAAATAACTGACATAATTTTTTATTTTTCCTGATCAGAAAAATACATGAAAAAGAAAGAAAGGAGGTACAAAAATTTGTTTCTTTATGGTTAAAGAAGAAAAAGAAGAAAACAGGGGTTCTGTTGAATTTCAAGTATTCAGTTTCACCAATAAGATACGGAGACTTGCTTCACATTTGGAATTACACAAAAAAGATTTTTTATCGCAAAGAGGTCTACGAAAAATTTTGGGAAAACGTCAACGTTTGCTGGCTTATTTGTCAAAGAAAAATAGAGTACGTTATAAGAAATTAATCAGTCAGTTGGATATTCGGGAGCATTAATTTAATCGTTCGAATTTCTTATTTTATTTTATTATTTTATTAGTAGTCTTAGATTTTTCATTTTGATGAGCCTCGTTTTGAGGAATTCATGGAATAATGAATTTTCATGGAATAATGAATTAAGGAAGAAAAGATATGACTCTACCGGTTACAAGAAAAGATCTCATGATAGTCAATATGGGTCCTCACCACCCATCAATGCATGGTGTTCTTCGACTGATCGTTACTCTCGATGGTGAAGATGTTATTGATTGTGAACCCATATTGGGCTATTTACACAGAGGAATGGAAAAAATCGCGGAAAACCGAACTATTATACAATACTTACCTTATGTAACACGGTGGGATTATTTAGCTACTATGTTCACAGAAGCAATAACCGTAAATGCACCAGAACTCTTGGAAAATATTCAAGTACCCCAAAGAGCTAGCTATATTAGGGCAATTATGCTAGAATTGAGCCGTATAGCTTCTCATTTGTTATGGCTTGGACCTTTTATGGCGGATCTCGGTGCACAGACTCCTTTTTTCTATATTTTCAGAGAAAGAGAATTGATATACGATCTATTTGAAGCTGCTACAGGTATGCGAATGATGCATAATTATTTCCGCATCGGAGGAGTAGCTGCCGATCTACCATATGGGTGGATAGATAAATGTTTCGATTTCTGTGATTATTTTTTACAGGGAGTTGTTGAATATCAAAAACTTATTACACGTAATCCCGTTTTTTTGGAACGAGTTGAAGGAGTCGGCTTTATTAGCGGAGAAGAAGCAGCTAATTGGGGTTTATCGGGACCGATGTTACGAGCTTCTGGAATACAATGGGATCTTCGTAAAGTTGATCATTATGAGTGTTACAATCAATTTGATTGGGAAGTCCAATGGCAGAAAGAAGGAGATTCGTTAGCTCGTTATTTAGTACGAATCGGTGAAATGAGGGAATCCATAAAAATTATTCAACAGGCTGTAGAGGGAATTCCTGGAGGACCTTATGAGAATTTAGAAGTCCGACGCTTTAACAGAGCAAAGAATTCCGAATGGAATGATTTTGAATATCGATTTCTTAGTAAAAAACCTTCACCCAATTTTGAATTGTCGAAGCAAGAACTTTATGTAAGAGTGGAGGCCCCAAAAGGGGAATTAGGAATTTATTTGGTAGGAGATAATAGTGTTTTCCCCTGGAGATGGAAAATTCGTCCACCCGGTTTTATTAATTTGCAAATTCTTCCTCAGCTAGTTAAAAAAATGAAATTGGCTGATATCATGACGATATTAGGTAGTATAGATATCATTATGGGGGAAGTTGATCGTTGAAATGATAATAGATATGGCAGAAGTACAAACTATCAATTCTTTTTCTAAATCGGAATTTTTAAAAGAAGTCTATGGACTGATATGGATTGTACCTATTTTGACCTTGTTATTGGGAATCATAATAGAAGTACTAGTAATTGTGTGGTTAGAAAGAGAAATATCCGCATCGATACAACAACGTATTGGTCCTGAATATGCTGGTCCATTGGGAATTCTTCAAGCTATAGCGGATGGGGCTAAGCTACTTTTTAAAGAGGATCTCCTACCATCCCGGGGGGATATTCGTTTGTTTAGCATCGGACCCTCTATAGCAGTCATATCTATTCTATTAAGTTATTTAGTCATTCCTTTGGGGTATCGTCTTGTTTTAGCCGATCTTAGTATCGGTGTTTTTTTATGGATTGCCATTTCAAGTATTGCTCCTATCGGTCTTCTTATGGCAGGATATAGCTCAAATAATAAATATTCTTTTTCAGGTGGTCTACGAGCTGCTGCTCAATCTATTAGTTATGAAATACCATTAAGTTTTTGTGTGTTATCGATATCTCTACGTGTGATTCGTTAAAATATGATCTCTTTCTTCTAAAACCAAAAGGAAAAGGGGCTCAATGGATTAAATATCTATTTTCCTTTTCTTATTCCGTATTCGGGTTGATGAGTTAAACCAGATAGTTATATGAGTGAAACAAAACAGCTTATTAATTTGTAGTAAAAAGAAAAAATCTCATTCCCCATGTACAAGAATAAAGTTGAAGTAAACATAAACAGTGTAAACTCTTTACCCCAAGGTTGAGATTCTTTGATTAGTCATCATATCTTGAAGCGGGCAAGAATAAAAGATCAACAGTATGGAGTTTCTATTACTATATATCTCCTATATATTACTATACCATAACCATACCGGGGATCCATCAAAAGTTAGTGAGCGGTTAGGAACACTAAGGTACATAAAGGATTAGTAATGAAGATAATATAAGGTATTAGATATTTTCCCCATAAAAGGAATTATAATAAGGACTTGAAATTGGTAGAAATGATCAAGTAGTACTTTCTTACGATTCCAATCTAGAGTATACTCCTATTCACTTATTAAAGAAATAGCTATCAAGAACGAATTAATCCTTTATTCCTTTTTTATTTTTAAGTACCCCCTCCTCGGAGAAGGAAGAACAGGACAAAAGATATGGAATGCAATAAAAAAAAGGATCTTTATTTATTCTTTCCTTCTTCCACCCATATTCATACAGAATTCCTAATGAACTAATACCTAATTCTTTCTATTTATTGAAAGATATAAGGAGTGTTTTATTAAAAGATTAAGTTATTACTGAACAAAGAAAAATTATCATTATAAAGGACGAGATCAATTCGGAAGCACTTTTTTCTTATTCTAGCAGACGGAATTCCATTGGTCTAATTTAGGACTTTCCAATCGATTTTTATCTTATCTAATTGTATCTACGCCCAAAGATGGGGATAATACCGAGAGAGTCCTTTCATTTTTTGTGACCATAGAGGAGCCGTATGAAGCTGAGGTTTCATGTACGGTTTTGCAATAGCGATAGGAATTGTGATGTTATTATCGACTATGATTATCTAACAGTTCAAGTACAGTTGATATAGTTGAAGCACAGTCAAAATATGGTTTTTTGGGGTGGAATCTTTGGCGTCAGCCTATAGGGTTTCTAGTTTTTCTAATTTCTTCTTTGGCCGAAAGTGAAAGATTACCCTTTGATTTACCAGAAGCAGAGGAGGAATTAGTAGCAGGTTATCAAACTGAATATTCCGGTATCAAATATGGTTTATTTTATCTTGTTTCTTACCTAAATTTACTAGTTTCCTCTTTATTTGTAACAGTTCTTTACTTAGGCGGGTGGAATTTCTCTATTCCGTACATATCAATTTTTGAATTTTTCGAAATGAATAAAATGGTTGGAATTTTTGGAATGACAATGGGTATCCTTATTACATTAACTAAAGCTTATTTGTTTCTCTTCATTTCTATCACAATAAGATGGACTTTACCCAGGATGAGAATGGACCAGTTATTAAATCTTGGATGGAAATTTCTTTTACCTATTTCCTTGGGGAATCTGTTATTAACAACTTCTTCCCAACTTGTTTCACTATAAATAACAGAATACAATAACAGTAAGAATATTTTCGACTCAAAATCTCTCTCAAACAAGAGAAAGAAACATCTAATTTTTCATAGATATTTATAATATGTTCCCTATGGTAACTGGGTTCATGAGTTATGGTCAACAAACAATACGAGCTGCAAGGTACATCGGTCAAAGTTTCATAATTACCTTATCCCACACAAATCGTTTACCTGTAACTATTCACTATCCTTATGAAAAATCAATCACATCTGAGCGTTTCCGGGGGCGAATCCACTTTGAATTTGATAAATGTATTGCTTGTGAAGTATGTGTTCGCGTATGCCCGATAGATCTACCCGTTGTTGATTGGAGATTTGAAAAGGATATTAAAAAGAAACAATTGCTTAATTATAGTATTGATTTCGGAGTTTGTATATTTTGCGGTAACTGTGTTGAGTACTGTCCAACAAACTGTTTATCAATGACTGAAGAATATGAACTTTCTACTTATGATCGTCATGAATTGAACTATAATCAAATTGCTTTGAGTCGGTTACCAATCTCCATAATTGGAGATTACACAATTCAAACAATTATGGATTCGACTCAAAGAAAAATGGACAAAGAAAAATCTTGGAATTCAAGAACGATTACTGATTACTAAGATTTTGTTTTTTTGATCGAAAAAATCCAATAGTTACTTAGTAAGTATAAAGAAAAACGAATAACTTGTGATTTCGAAATATACAATTTGAACTCCTATTTAAATTACTTCTTTTTGGATAAATAACAATAAAGTAGGATTGGTTCGAATTATATACAAAAAATAGCGTAATCCTTTTTTCTTTCCTGAACCTTTTAGTAAGTTCATGAAATATTTCATATTATTTATTTGTTTTTTCTACATAATGGATTTACCTGGACCAATACACGATATTCTTGTGATGTTTGGGGGATCAGTTCTTCTATTAGGAGGTTTAGGGGTAGTATTACTTACCAACCCAATTTATTCTGCCTTTTCGCTGGGATTGGTTCTTGTTTGTATATCCTTATTCTATATTTTATTCAATTCTTACTTTGTAGCTGTCGCACAACTCCTTATTTATGTGGGAGCCATAAATGTCTTGATCATATTTGCTGTAATGTTCGTAAATGGCTCGGAATGGTCCAAAGATAAAAATTATTGGACTATTGGAGATGGGTTCACTTCACTGGTTTGTACAACTATTCTTTTTTCACTAATGACTACTATCCCAGATACGTCATGGTATGGAATTCTTTGGACTACAAGATCAAACCAAATTGTAGAACAGGATCTCATAAATAACGTTCAACAAATTGGGATTCATTTAGCAACCGATTTTTATCTTCCGTTTGAACTCATTTCCATAATTCTTTTAGTTTCTTTGATAGGTGCAATCACTACGGCTCGGCAATAAGAAATACTTAGAATGAGTCAAAATTCTTAGAATTACAAATTGGAAATAACCAACTAAAAAATCAACATTTTTATTTAGTAAAATCCATCTACTGCCAACAAATACCTTCTTTTGTCTTTTGTTGTGTAATTGTTCTATTCTAATCTAATTAATCAAATCGGTTCAATTGTTGTTTTCATATTGAAATGAATCGAGATTGATAAGGAGTTAGTTAATGATGTTTGAGCATGTACTTTTTTTGAGTGTCTATTTATTTTCGATTGGTATTTATGGATTGATCACAAGCCGAAACATGGTTAGAGCTCTGATGTGTCTTGAACTTATACTGAATTCAGTTAATATAAATCTCGTCACATTTTCTGATCTATTTGATAGTCGCCAATTAAAAGGAGACATTTTCTCAATCTTTGTTATAGCCCTTGCGGCTGCTGAAGCAGCTATTGGACTATCCATTGTTTCTTCAATTCATCGTAATAGAAAATCAACTCGTATCAATCAATCAAATTTTTTGAATAATTAGTCATAAGCATCATTATAATCATCTAAAGAAAGACACACACATAATAATATTCTTAAAATGGAATAGAAATTGAATATTATTTTATTATTCTTTTGCGATGCATAATAAGAAAATCTACGTCGTAATATTGAAATGGAATAATCCTTTTCGAATTTGAGAATATTTGGTTTTAGTTAATTATTTTTTATAAATTTATTAGAATATCTTTTGAATAGATTGTTGCATAGTATTGGTGCTTTTTTTATTTATTGAATTTTTTGATTAATTAATATTGCAATAATTCTATTTCTGTTGAAACCACGATAGCCAATTTATTGGCCAATTCGAATTCGTATGTACAATTCGTATAATCATGATTGTTGAAACCCAAAATGAAATTAAAATCTCTTGGCTCTTTTCACATTTTCCCACAAACAGATTAAGAAATATATTGATTGGTAAAGTTTGGATAAACCACTGCTTCGTCTGGTGCCTACAATAATATTATTCATATACTACTAATTTTTACCAGATCGAAAATTTTTTATGTTCAAAACGAAAATTTATAAATCCAATGTCACATTCAGTAAAAATTTATGATACATGTATAGGATGTACTCAATGTGTACGAGCTTGTCCAACGGATGTATTGGAAATGATACCCTGGGATGGATGTAAAGCCAAGCAAATTGCTTCCGCGCCGAGAACCGAAGATTGTGTGGGTTGTAAGAGATGTGAATCTGCCTGCCCAACAGATTTTTTAAGTGTCCGTGTTTATTTAGGGCCTGAAACAACTCGCAGCATGGCTCTATCTTATTGATACGTTACAAAAAACTCCACTTGAATCATTTGATTCCTCTTTACCGAAAAAGCCCGTGCTCGAGAAAATTGATTATTTCGAGCACGGGCTTTTCTGGTCAAAACGTATCTTGTCTTTATCACTTTATCATGAGTTATTTTCCTTGGTTAACAATACTTGTTGTTTTGCCGATATTTGCGGGTTCCATAATTTTCTTTTTACCTCATAGGGGGAACAAAATATATAGGTGGTATACTATATCTATTTGTTTATTGGAACTCCTTCTAATAACTTATGCATTCTGTTATCATTTCCAATTGGAGGATCCCTTAATCCAATTAAAGGAGGATTCTAAATGGATAAATGTTTTTGATTTCCACTGGAGATTGGGAATCGATGGACTTTCCTTAGGACCTATTTTACTAACAGGATTTATCACTACTTTATCTACTTTAGCGGCTTGGCCAGTTACCCGGAATTCGCGATTATTCTATTTCCTGATGCTAGCAATGTACAGCGGTCAAATAGGATTATTTTCTTCTCGAGACCTTTTACTTTTTTTTATCATGTGGGAGTTAGAATTAATTCCTGTTTACTTACTTTTATCCATGTGGGGGGGAAAGAGACGTCTGTACTCAGCTACAAAGTTTATTTTGTACACTGCAGGGGGTTCCATTTTTTTCTTAATCGGAGTTCTAGGTATGGGCTTATATGGTTCCAACGAACCAACATTAGATTTTGAAAGATTAATTAATCAATCATACCCTACGGCGTTGGAAATACTATTTTATTTTGGCTTCCTTATTGCTTATGCTGTCAAATTGCCGATTATACCCCTACATACATGGTTACCGGATACCCATGGAGAAGCACATTACAGTACATGTATGCTTTTAGCGGGAATCCTATTAAAGATGGGAGCATACGGATTGATTCGGATCAATATGGAATTGTTACCTCATGCTCATTATATATTTTCCCCTTGGTTGGTAATAATAGGAGCGATGCAAATAATCTATGCAGCTTCAACTTCTCTTGGTCAACGAAATTTTAAAAAAAGAATAGCCTACTCCTCCGTATCTCACATGGGTTTCATAATTATAGGAATTGGCTCTATAACCAACATTGGACTCAATGGAGCTATTTTACAAATGCTATCCCATGGATTTATTGGTGCTACACTTTTTTTCTTGGCGGGAATGACTTGTGATAGAATGCGTGTTGTTTATCTCGAAGAACTGGGGGGGATATCTATCCCAATGCCCAAAATTTTTACTATGTTTAGTAGCTTTTCAATGGCTTCTCTTGCATTGCCAGGAATGAGTGGTTTTGTTGCAGAATTAGTAGTGTTTTTTGGACTAATTACTAGTCCAAAATTTCTTTTAATGCCGAAAATGCTAATTACTTTTGTAATGGCAATTGGAATGATATTAACTCCTATTTTTTTATTATCTATGTTACGTCAGATGTTCTATGGATACAAGCCATTTAATGTTCCAAACTCCAATTTTTTGGATTCCGGACCACGAGAACTGTTTCTTTCAATCTGTGTCTTTTTACCAGTAATAGGAATTGGTATTTATCCAGATTTTGTTCTCTCCCTATCCGTTGACAGGGTACAGGCTATCTTATCCAATTATTATGCTAAATAGCATTTTATTATTACTGATATTATTGAGATAGAAAATCCTATAATTCTTTCGAATTCTTTTATTTCCATTTTCCGATTTTTTAACTAGTCCGCTCTATATTCCCTAGTGGAAAAACCAAATAATTAAAAAAGTAACTAAAAATCGTAATTAGATGCATCTCGAATTTTTGAGAACCCCTTGAACGATTTCTCAAAGGGTTCTCAAATCAAATAAAAATGAAAAAAAAAGAAAAAAAAAACTTTCATTAGGTATAGAATGAGCGTTTTATGTTATGTAATCAATTAGATGGTAATGGAAATGAACCATAACTATGTAAACCTATTCCTAATAGATTGATACCAAAATAGCAGATCCAAATTATAAGAAATCCTATAGAAGCTACAAGTGCCGAATTCGTACCCTTCCAATTTGGATTTGTTCTACTATGTAAATAAATCGCGAATATGGTCCAAGTAATAAATGCCCAAGTTTCCTTGGGATCCCAATTCCAATAGGATCCCCACGCCTCATTAGCCCATACTGCTCCACAAAGAATACCTAGGGTTAAAAAGGTAAACCCTAGACTAATAACACGATAACTCCAATAATCCAAACGCTCAGTTAATTGATATTTGTAATAATTTGGAAAAGAAGTGCTTTTAAAAGCACTTCTTTTTGCATTGAAATATTCAATCTCACTAAATAAAAATGTTTTAATTAAAACATTTTTATTTTTACAAAAGATATCGATGTTTTTTCGAAATCTAATGATTAGAATAGCGGCTGATAATAAGGATCCACATAAAAGAGTTGCATAGCTTAATAACATCATACTTACATGCATCATTAACCACTGAGATTGTAGAGCAGGTACTAGTATTGTGGATTGATGCATTTCAGTTAAAAGACCTGACGTGGCAAATCCTTGAGTCAAAATGGTACTTGGCGTCGTTATTGTGCTTAAATCATTTTTAGAGTTCTGTATCTTGGGAATCATATGAATAATATAGAAACCCCATGAAAGGAAGATTAATGACTCGTATAAATTACTTAACGGAAAATGTCCCGAGGAAATCCAACGAGAAACTAATAATCCTGTTATAGAGAAAAAAGTAGCTATCATCCCTTTTTCTGACGAATCACGTAATCCCCCAAGTTCACGAACTAATAAGGTTATCAAATGAGTCGTAATCACAATTGAAATGGTTGAAAAAGATATATGAGTTAATATATGTTCTAAAGTTGCAAATACCATAAAGAAAGGTCCCATTACAAAATTGGAAATCGAAAATTGAATCCATTTTCTAATCTATTGTATCCTTTTTCGAGAATGCCGCCACTCGGACTCGAACCGAGATGCTTTAGCACTGCTTCCTAAGAGCAGCGTGTCTACCAATTTCACCATGGCGGCTAACTTGAAATAATAGCTAACTTAAAATAATAATAGTTAATTTATCGCGAATCGTCGAGATTCGAAGAGTCCATATAATTTAGGAAGGATTAGAATCCTCATTAAAATAAGATTTCGTTAGGTAGTATCGTCGCGGGTTTTTTAATAATAAACTTTTTCGCAATAGAAACTAAGTTCTTTTGAAACAGTTGGAACAGTTTTTTCTCAGTTGAAGTATAGAACTCATAATTTTTTTTCTAATTTGTTTCGCATTTATCTGATTTCATGGATTTAAAATGAAAATAAAAGAGATTTATTTTTTCAATGCAATGAACAAAATCAAATAATTAGTTTCATATCTATTACAATTTCATTATTAAATAGAAATAATTTTTTATTTTTTAATAATTTCAAAATCGTGGAACAAAAAAGAAAACATTTATGCTCTTTATTAATACCACTTACCAAACTTAAACCCATCAATTTTTGGATTTTGGATAGGTAGAAGTTGTAAGTTCTATTGCAAGATTACTCTACTTTTCACAATAGAATAGAAAGAAAAGAAGAATCTTTCTCTATTGTGAAAAGTTCATCGATAGGAAAAATACTTAGAACCCAGTATACAAAAAACTTTTCCTTTATATATAACAGGGGTTAGTTCTAACTAATATTGTACTAAGGAATTCGGTACAGAAAAATACATTAGTTAATATGAATTATTCATCTTAAATAATTGGAATTTCTTTGGGCTAGGTCAATTGAGAATTATTTTAAAACTTTATTATTTGTTTGTTTGTCGCACAAAAAACCCTTTTGAATGCCCGCTGGAAACTGATTTTGCTAAAGAAAAAGCTTGTACTGCAGCTAAATAACCCTTTTTTTTCCAAAGGTTTTTACGAATACGCTTTTTTGACATAGAAGTACGTTTTTTTGGAACTGCCATTCAAAAAGGAGGTTACTTTTTTTTATCGTTGTATGTGAAAGACATGTATTCTTGCAAATCGATCTTTCTTTTTGCTTTTTGTTATTTACTTAATACTTAAATTCTTAATTCTTTTTTTTACTTAATTTCGTGTAATGCAGATTAAGATAATCGTTTTTTAACATATTTTTAATATATATTCTAGCTTTTACTTTAATTAATAATAGGGAAAATATACAAAGATATGATATTCAAATCAATTTACATATCAAGTATTCCCAATATATATACAGACGTATCCCGCATCACATATATAAGATAAGAGGATAAAAAAGAAAAGAAGGGAAAATCAAAATTGTTAATTAAGCTCAGAATGATATGTCTATAATTAGAATTCAAGTTAAAAGAAACAAAACAAATAGTTAATCTATTAAACAAGACATTCTAAAACTTAGGTAATCCTAGTCATTTTCTATTGGAATTTCAGTTCTATATAAAGTAAGTAGAATTTCCTATAAACATAAGTTTTCAGTGGAATCCAATCAATCAGTTATAAAACAAGTTAGAGAATTACTTCATTTTAATACAAAGAATGAAATACTAAAATGGAGTAATAAAAACTAAAAAGATTTAATCTTTTTTTATATTTTAATAAATATCCTTATTTAGGTAATAACTAGGTAATGAAGTTATCTGATTGCCTTATTTAACCAACCGAACCAATTGTCAATTTTGGATTATTTCAAATATCTAAGAAAAAATCCAATATTGGAATCCTGAATTTTCAGATTTTTTCTTATTTTTTTTTATTATTCCTTTAGAAAGAGATAAGAATTGGTGAATCGGAAACAATTTTATATAAAATTGAAGTCTTAATTTCAAGAAAAAATTGTAATTTCTTTTCTTATGGAACATACATATCAATATGCATGGATAATACCTTTTCTTCCACTTCCAGTTACTATCTCAATAGGATTTGGACTTCTCCTTATTCCGACAGCAACAAAAAATCTTCGTCGCATATGGGCTTTTCCTAGTGTTTTACTCTTAAGTATAGCTATGGTATTCTCAGCTAACCTGTCTATTCAACAAATAAATGGAAATTTTATCTATCAATATCTATGGTCTTGGACCATCAATAATGATTTTTCCTTAGAGTTTGGATACTTGATCGATCCGCTTACGTCTATTATGTCAATACTAATTACTACTGTAGGAACCATGGTTCTTATTTATAGTGACGATTACATGTCTCACGATGAAGGATATTTGAGATTTTTTGTTTATATAAGTTTTTTCAATACTTCTATGTTGGGATTAGTTACCAGTTCCAATTTGATACAAATTTATTTTTTTTGGGAACTGGTGGGAATGTGTTCCTATTTATTAATAGGATTTTGGTTCACACGGCCAATTGCAGCGAGTGCTTGTCAAAAAGCGTTTGTAACTAATCGTGTAGGGGATTTTGGTTTGTTATTAGGAATTTTAGGTTTTTTTTGGATAACAGGTAGTTTAGAATTTCGGGATTTGTTCAAAATAGCTAATAACTGGATTCCTAATAATGGGATCAATTCCTTACTCACTACTTTGTGTGCCTTTTTATTATTCGTTGGTGCAGTTGCTAAATCTGCCCAATTCCCCCTTCACGTATGGTTACCCGATGCTATGGAAGGACCCACTCCCATTTCGGCTCTTATACATGCAGCTACCATGGTAGCTGCGGGAATTTTTCTTGTAGCTCGACTTCTTCCTCTTTTCATATCTATACCTTTGATAATGAGTTTCATTTCTTTAGTAGGTACAATAACACTCTTCTTAGGGGCTACTTTGGCTCTTGCTCAAAGAGATATTAAAAGAAGCTTAGCCTATTCGACAATGTCTCAATTGGGTTATATGATGTTAGCTCTGGGTATAGGTTCTTATCAAGCTGCTTTATTCCATTTGATCACTCATGCTTATTCGAAAGCCTTATTGTTCTTAGGATCCGGATCCATTATTCATTCAATGGAATCCGTTGTTGGATATTCACCAGATAAAAGTCAGAATATGGTTCTTATGGGTGGTTTAACAAAATATATTCCAATTACAAGAACGACTTTTTTATTGGGTACACTTTCTCTTTGTGGTATTCCACCTCTTGCTTGCTTTTGGTCCAAAGATGAAATTCTTAGTAATAGTTGGTTGTATTCACCAACTTTGGCAATAATAGCTTGTTTCACTGCAGGATTAACTGCGTTTTATATGTTTCGGGTATATTTACTTACCTTTGATGGGTATTTGCGTGTTCATTTTCAAAATTACAGTAGCACCAAAGATAGTTCTTCGTTCTATTCAATATCTCTATGGGGAAAAAGAATACCCAAAGGAGTCAATAGGGATTTCCTTTTATCAACAATGAATAATGGAGTCTCCTTTTTTTCAAAAAATACATCCAGAATTCACGATAATGTAAGAAATAGGATACGATACTTTAGTACTTATTTTGGTACTAAAAACACTTCCATGTATCCTCAGGAAACGGGAAATACTATGCTATTCCCTCTTCTTGTCTTAGTACTATTTACTTTGCTCGTTGGATCAATAGGAATTGATTTTGATAATGGAGTAATGGAGTTACCCATATTATCAAAATGGCTAACTCCATCAATAAACTTTTTCCAGCAAAGTCCGAATTCTTCTAGAAATTCGTATGAATTTTTAACCAATGCGATTTCCTCCGTAAGTGTAGCTATTTTGGGGCTATTCATAGCATATATTTTATATGGATCCGCTTATTCGTTTTTTCAGAATTTGGATTTCATCAATTTGCTTGTAAAAAAGAGTCCGAAAAAAACTTTCTTAGATCAAGTAAAAAAAACGATGTACAGTTGGTCATATAATCGCGGTTACATAGATATTTTCTATACTAGGGTTTTTACCTTCGGCATAAGGCGATTAACCGAATTAACGCAGTTTTTTGACAAACATGTCATTGATGGAATTACCAATGGCCTTGGTGTTGCAGGTTTTTGTATAGGCGAAGGAATTAAATATACAGGGGGAGGGCGAATATCGTCTTATCTATTCTTTTATTTATGTTATGTATCCGTATTTTTATCCATTTTTCTTTCCTAAAGAACCCCCCCATCTTCCTAAGTATTGTATAATAGTTCGGTTTTCCGCGATTTTTTCCATTCCTCTGTGTAAATAGCCCAATATGGGTTCACAATCAATAACATCTTCACCATCGAGAGTAACGATCAGTCGAAGAACACCATGCATTGATGGGTGGTGAGGACCCATATTGACTATCATGAGATCTTTTCTTGTAACCGGTAGAGTCATATCTTTTCTTCCTTAATTCATTATTCCATGAAAATTCATTATTCCATGAATTCCTCAAAACGAGGCTCATCAAAATGAAAAATCTAAGACTACTAATAAAATAATAAAATAAAATAAGAAATTCGAACGATTAAATTAATGCTCCCGAATATCCAACTGACTGATTAATTTCTTATAACGTACTCTATTTTTCTTTGACAAATAAGCCAGCAAACGTTGACGTTTTCCCAAAATTTTTCGTAGACCTCTTTGCGATAAAAAATCTTTTTTGTGTAATTCCAAATGTGAAGCAAGTCTCCGTATCTTATTGGTGAAACTGAATACTTGAAATTCAACAGAACCCCTGTTTTCTTCTTTTTCTTCTTTAACCATAAAGAAACAAATTTTTGTACCTCCTTTCTTTCTTTTTCATGTATTTTTCTGATCAGGAAAAATAAAAAATTATGTCAGTTATTTTTAAGTTATTCTAATCTCGTACACACAAAAATTTGCAATTATTCATGTACTACTTGAATTTTTATTTATTTTATCAATGCAAATTGGATTTGGATAGAAGGGGATAATACATTCTTTTATTTTAGATAGAAAAAAGGTTTTTTCTATCTAAAATAAAAGAATTTTGCTGATTTATTTATTGCTATATCCAATTTATTGAATTGATACACCATTTAATTGATATCATTTAGCAAAATGAAACACAGCATATGCATACACCTTTCGGCTGGAGAATTTCACGGGATAGAGATATGGTATAAGAAATAGGCTATTAAGTAACTCTAAATGAATTGTGGATACAGATGTATCCTTAACATACTGAAACGACTGTCATTATTCGTATCAAACCAATAGCGATTCATACAAGCTAAATCTTCTAATCAATCGGTAATTGGGCCAAAGAAAAAATTTGCATTTAATGAATTTTTTTGCATATGTATTAAGACGCTTGGCCTGATTTAGAAATTGTCCAGAGTTTTTTATGTTGTTTTCATTGCAAAATAATGGATCTCCTTCCGTAACTTTCCAATTACGAGTACGAGAATTGAAACACATTAAAATTCTCAATTCTCTACGGCGTCTAGGAGATAGATAGAATATTTTCAGGAACAAGAAAATCATAAGAATTTTTGTCTCTATTCACTACCATTCCGCGTCTTCTACTTCTATTAGTTTGTTTCTTCTTTAATGCAATAGCTATAGTTTGATATAGAATCCATTTCTCAAAGTAATCATATGGAAACCATTCTCTTATAGGAAATGGTTCGAAAATTGCTATTCCACCTTTTAGGTATCGTGAAAAATGATACCTGTGAAGATCGTGCATTTCAGTCACATTCAGATCCGTTTTTCGAGTCCATGATATAACCAAATTGGATGGATCTTCCACCAGTTTAGCTAAGAAAGAATAGATGCAGAGATCGTCATCTACCCTCTCTTCCTTAAAATCCCGTTGCCATTGAAACAGAAAACTTCGACTTCGATTTTTTCTTAGATCGGCCATCGCCGTCGGTACTATTTTGACTTTGACTCTCTCCCATATTTCGTCTCGGTCAATATCAACGTTTTGTAACTTTTCTAACCTTTTCAGTATTTTCTCTCTTGTCATATAAAGAACCCTTCCTTTCGAATTTCTAGAAAAGTATTCCCGCGGAGGAATTCTTTCTAGTCTGAATCCTCACATTTTTTTTTCTTTTTCTTCTAGAGGTGCCCTGATGCGTAAAGAAGAAAGAAACCAAGTCCTTAACGTCCAACGCCCCCTTTTCCCGAAACGCATCCCCCCCCAATCACGTTGTTCCCCCATCCTCCTTCTTAGCGAATACCCTTTCTGCGTATTAGCTACTCGTTGACTTCTTTTTCTCCAATTCGACCAATCTTTTCGATTTATTTTCTCCCAAGTGAGTCTTGCTTCTCTTTCTGGTTCCCTTGGATCTCTAGCTTTATTTGCAGCGTATTTTCGCAACCGCTCTTTTTTAGAACGCTTTTCCATCGAAATCATTTTCATCCACTTACTTTCTGGATTCATTCCCATCCAATTACAAATTGGCTTCCTTGCTTTCAAAAACCAAAAAAAGAAGTTTTTTTTTGTTCGGCGATCTGAAAGTAGAGAGTCTGCCGATAGTTAGACCCCGGCCTATAGCTTGTTAGTTTATAGGTCCTTTTGATGAGCCTTGCGATCTCTCTGAAGCTTAGTCTTCTTGCACGGGGTACTTTCACCGGTTCCTCGGGTCCTATACCGCGTGCGTATTCTTGTTTGACGGATAAGGGGGCCCTCTTAATATATAAAAATTATTCTTTTTTTTATCTGAGTCCAATGGAATTGAGTCTTTATTTTGCATCGTACAATGTTGCTTGATTTTCTTTCGCCATTTTTGCGCCATTAATCGGGACCATTTGGTCCGAGAGAAGAATGTGTATTGATAATGACTCTTTAACCAGGTTTTCCATGCAATTGTTCTAAACTTAGGAATTTTAGTACGCCCAGATTTCCAAGCAAATATTCCTCGTCTCCTACAATAATTCTGGATTTTACCCTTACTAAATGGATCGGTCTCGTGATATTATATTGAAGTAGAGGTCTCCCGGGATACTTGTTAAGTAATGGGCTTTGTGATAATTTGTAAAAAACATATGCTTAGGACAAGGAAGATAAGTCAAAATCAAAACGCTTTCTTCGCGTGTAAAATCTTATCGTGTCAAAAAAGTTCATTGATTTATTGATCATTTGGTCAATAAAAATCACAAGTTGTGAATTGCTGCTCTTCTTGTTCTTGGAAACCTTAATCATATATTGACCAAATTTTATGTATATTTGTTCAATGAACAATTTCATAAAATAAGGTGATTTACGTATTGCTCGTATATTTTTTCTTAGGAATATCTTCCAAATATCTTTCTTTGATTCTTATCTTTTATCATCACAAGCTAGAACTATCTCTTTCGTCTCTTTTGTGATTCGTTCTATTTGATTCTTGAGTACGATTATTCCATAAGAAAGATGTTTTCTTTTTTGTTCCACGATTGCATCATGTGCCCAATTCCTGGATTGGATTTGAATGATCGATTCGCGAATCATCTTTTTCTTTCTTTTTCTTCTTTTATTTGTTAATCGAAAAGGAACAAAAACATTAGTGTTGAGTTTGTCTTTATTTAGCAAGTCTTTCACACGTCCTCGAGCTGGTCCGGCTAAAAAAGGATCATATTTGTCGCGCAAATATATGCCTACCTTTTCCTCTCCGATTAGGTTTTTTAATGCTTCCTTTACTAAAGGGTCGATCTTTTTGACCTTTTTGGTGGAATAAATAAGTCTCGTCCTTTTATCGAGTATAT